GTAATTGTAGCTTATATTTTAAAGCACGGCACTGAAGCTGCCGCGATGGGAACCAGACCTCTCCAAAAACATAAAATTTTGATCCTAAACTTACCGCTATTTTGAGTCAAAATTATACATGCAAGCATCAACACACCAGTGAAAATGCCCAAAACAATCTGAACAAAATGAAGGAGCCGGTATCAGGCCCACCAAAATTCTAAGCCTACGACACCTTGCTTTGCCACCCCTCCACAGGTACTCAGCAGTAATCAACATTAGGCCATAAGCGCAAGCTTGACCTAGCTATGACTCCATAGGGCCGGTAAACTTCGTGCCAGCAACCGCGGTTATACGAAGGGCCTAAAATAACACCAACGGCGTAAAGCGTGACTAGAACTCCCCCAGCCTACTTAAAGAAAATTAAAATTTAGTTGTGAAACACCAGAATCAAAAGAAATCTACCACAATTAAGAAAGCACGGACCTTTAACTCACCAAAACTAAGAAACAAACTAGGATTAGATACCCTACTATGCTTAGTCCTAACCCCAGATATTACCCCCACCAAATATCCGCCAGAGAACTACAAGTGAAAAACTTGAAACTCAAAGGATTTGGCGGTGCTCCACCCAGCCTAGAGGAGCCTGTCCTATAATCGACACCCCCCGATCAACCCTGCCTCCCCTAGCCTAACACAGCCTATATACCGCCGTCGCCAGCCTATCCCATGAGGGACAAAAAATAAGCGCAACAGTCTAACCACTAAAACGTCAGGTCAAGGCGTAGCTAATGGAGAGGAAGAGATGGGCTACACTTTCTACCGAAGAAGAAACGAAGGGCCCTATGAAACTTAGTACCAGAAGGCGGATTTAGCAGTAAAACAAGTAAGAGTACTTTTTTAAAACAGCCCTGGAGCGCGCACACACCGCCCGTCACCCTCCTCAACAACTACCACACCAAAACTATAAAATCATAGACTACAAGATGAGGCAAGTCGTAACATGGTAAGCGCACTGGAAAGTGTGCTTGGAATACAAAAAGTAGCTTAAACAAAGCATTTAATTTACAATTAAAAAACGTCAGCAAAACTCTGACCTTTCTGAGCCAAATCTAGCTCGCCCACACACACAAAACCACCTAACCAACCAAACAAACCATTTGCCAAAGTTAGTAAATGCGATTGAGCCCTATCAACGACGCAATAGTAAAAAGTACCGCAAGGGAAAGATGAAATACCCGCAACTATAAAGCAACACAAAGCAAGGATCAGCCCCTGTACCTTTTGCATCATGGTCTAGCAAGAACCCCCGGGCAAAGAGACACTATAGTCCGCCACCCCGAAATCGAATGAGCTACTTCTGGGCAACCAACAGACTCAACCCGTCTCTGTAGCAAAAGAGTGGGACGACCCAGAAGTAGTGGCGAAAAACCTAACGAACTCGATGATAGCTGGTTACCTGATAAAAGAATCTTAGTTCTACTTCAAGACCAAAACACACTAACTAGTTAAACCTTCTGACTTGAAAGATACTCAATAGGGGTACAGCTCTATTGAGTCAGACTACACCCTGCCGCAGAGAACAACCTAGACCCTGCAATCAGTGGGCCCCAAAGCAGCCACCACAAAACTACAGCGTCATAGCCACACCACAAAAATACCACCCCACACTCCCAATTCCTGCAACCCTACCAGGTAATTCTATAGACATATAGAAGAACTTATGCTAGAATTAGTAACAAGAACACCCACGCCCTTCTCTGCGCACACCTGTAACTCAGCAATAGAACACCTACTGACAATTAACAGACCAAAAAAGGACTAATGTCACACCAACAAGACAAAAATTTTACCCACTGTTAACCCAACACAGGCTTGCCCTACAAGAAAGATTGAACATTAAAGAAGGAACTCGGCAAACCCCAGGCCCCAACTGTTTACCAAAAACATAGCCTTTAGCAACAAGAGTATTAAAGGTCCCGCCTGCCCAGTGACTAACCACTTAAACGGCCGCGGTATCCTAACCGTGCAAAGGTAGCGTAATCACTTGCCCCCTAAATAGGGACTAGTATGAACGGCTAAATGAGGGCCTAACTGTCTCCTTTGATTAATCAGTGAAATTGATCCACCAGTACAAAAGCTGGTATAAGCACATAAGACGAGAAGACCCCGTGGAGCTTAAAATACTTATGCCAAACCGACATCCGCCGATAAAAATGCCATAACATTTTCAGTTGGGGCGACTACGGAAACAAACCAAACTTCCAAGCCAGGGGCCTCTCCCCCCTCCCCCAGACAAACATGTCAAATCACCACACGACCCAGAACTGCTCTGAGTGACGAATCAAGTTACCCCGGGGATAACAGCGCCATCTTCTTCAAGAGTCCCCATCGACAAGAAGGTTTACGACCTCGATGTTGGATCAGGACACCCTAATGGTGCAGCCGCTATTAAAGGTTCGTTTGTTCAACGATTAAAGTCCTACGCGATCTGAGTTCAGACCGGAGAAATCCAGGTCGGTTTCTATCTATGTTAAATCTTCCTTAGTACGAAAGGACCAGGAAGATGGGACCTATCTTAATAAGAAGCCCCTCAAGCATAGTTGACAAAAACTTAATCTAAACCGAGACAACAACTCGAGCCCCAGACCAGGGCTCTTATTAGGGTGGCAGAGCCCGGTTATGTAAGAAGCCTAAGATTTCCGCACAGAGATTCAAATCCTCTCCCTAATATATGACCCCTCTACTAAACCTACTTATCAACCCAATCTTATATATTCTCCCGATCCTGGTCGCCGTAGCATTTTTAACCCTCTTAGAACGAAAAACCTTAGGCTACATACAACTTCGCAAAGGACCAAATATTGTAGGCCCACTGGGCCTGCTTCAACCAGTGGCAGACGGGGTAAAACTATTTATCAAAGAACCTGTCCGCCCATCACACTCATCACCACTTCTACTAATTTTAGCCCCACTTCTAGCTCTACTGCTAGCCCTAGTAATCTGAAGCCCCCTCCCTATACCCTATGCCCTAACAGAACTCAACCTGGGCTTACTATTTATGCTAGCAATCTCAAGCATGGCCGTCTATTCTATTCTCTGATCTGGCTGAGCATCAAACTCAAAATACGCCCTAATGGGGGCCCTTCGAGCAATTGCACAAACCATTTCATACGAAGTAACACTAGGAATCATCCTTCTATCAGTAATTATAAACTCAGGAGGGTTCACACTGCAAATGCTAGCTATCACACAAAAACACAACTGACTTCTATTCTCATCCTGACCCCTTATAATAATATGGTACGTATCCACCTTAGCAGAAACCAACCGAGCTCCTTTTGACTTAACAGAAGGCGAATCAGAACTAGTCTCCGGCTTCAACGTAGAATATGCAGCAGGACCCTTCGCTTTATTTTTCCTTGCAGAGTACGCCAACATCCTCCTAATAAACGCCCTCTCATGCATCCTATTCGTAAACTCAGGCATTATACAAAGCCCAGAAAGTTTCCCCCTAGACATAATAGCCAAAACCACAGTTCTGTCTGTCGGATTTCTCTGAGTACGAGCTTCCTACCCGCGCTTCCGCTATGACCAACTAATACACCTCCTATGAAAACAATTCCTGCCCATTACTTTGGCCCTCTGCCTATGACACATCTCATTACCAATTTTCCTACTTGGAATCCCACCAGTTTAACTTAATCAAGGAATCGTGCCCGAACTTAGGGATTATTGTGATAGAATAAACTACATAGGTTAAAACCCTATCGATTCCTTAGAAAAACAGGAATTGAACCTGCACCAGAGAGCCCAAAACCCCCTGTACTCCCATTATACTACTTCCTAATAAAGTCAGCTAAATAAGCTTTCGGGCCCATACCCCGAAAATGTTGGTTTAAACCCCTCCTTTATCAATGAGCCCAATAATCACCACAATCTTAATCCTCAACCTTGCAACAGGGACTATTATCACCATATCTAGCTTCCACTGACTCCTTGCATGAATAGGACTAGAACTAAACACCATAGCCATCCTACCAATCATCTCTAAATCTCATCACCCACGAGCCACAGAAGCCTCAACAAAATACTTTCTAACGCAAGCAGCAGCATCCGCCATAATCCTGTTTTCAAGCACAATCAATGCCCAAACAACTGGACATTGAAACATCCTACAACTAGAAGACCCGCTAGCTCAGGTACTTCTAACAACAGCCCTCGCAATAAAACTGGGACTGGCTCCCGCCCACTTCTGACTACCAGAAGTCCTACAAGGATCATCATTTAAAACCGGCCTGATTATTATTACATGACAAAAACTAGCCCCCATGACCCTCCTCCTTCTAACATGAAACCAAACTTCTATAGTAACCCTCACAATAATAGGCTCCATATCAGCAGTGATTGGGGGACTAGGGGGACTAAACCAAACACAGCTGCGAAAAATTATCGCATTCTCCTCTATTGCCCACTTAGGATGAATAGCCACAATCCTCACCAAGTCAAATAAACTGGCCCTCCTAAACCTAATCATATACATCCTAATTTCAACACCCATAATACTAACACTTCTATTCTTCTCAACTAAAACTACCAAAGACCTATCAACAACATGAACCACCTCCCCAATACTAACCCCCCTAACCATAATAACCCTTCTATCACTAGGAGGCCTGCCCCCGCTCTCCGGATTCATGCCAAAATGACTAACCCTAGAAGAACTCCTCACACAAAATATGGCCCCCCTGGCAACCATACTAGCTATCTCCTCCTTACTCAGCCTATTCTTCTACCTCCGACTCTCCTACTCCATTTCAATAACCATGTCACCAAGCCCAACAAAAACCTCAAACAAGTGACGATTTAAGCCTAGCACCACCACCCTACTTCTATCAACCACCCTTCCCCTATCCATCATAGCCCTACCACTAACACCTCTAATCAAACCCTAGCACAGAAATTTAGGTTAATACTAAACCAAGGACCTTCAAAGTCCTAAATAGAGAGTAAGCCCCTCTAACTTCTGCTCAAGACCTGTAAAACTCTAATCTACATATTCTGACTGCAACCCAGACGCTTTAACTAAGCTAAGGCCTTCCTAGATACACGGGCCTCGATCCCGTAAACAACTAATTAACAGCTAATCACTCCATCCAGCGAGCTTCTATCTACTTCTCCCGTCATTAAAAACGGGAGAAGCCCCGGAGATCTCTACGTCTCAATTCCAGGTTTGCAACCTGGCGTGTAAACACCACAGGGCTATGATTTTGATAAGAAAGGGAGTGGAACCCCTGTTAGAAGGACTACAGCCTGCCGCCTGGTCGCTCGGCCATCTTACCTGTGACCGTCACTCGCTGACTATTTTCAACTAACCACAAAGACATCGGAACCCTCTACTTAATTTTCGGCGCATGAGCTGGAATAGTGGGAACCGCCCTAAGCCTACTAATCCGAGCAGAACTGAGCCAGCCCGGAGCCCTTCTTGGAGACGACCAAATCTACAACGTGGTAGTAACTGCCCACGCCTTTGTGATAATCTTCTTCATGGTCATACCTATTATAATCGGCGGCTTCGGAAATTGACTCGTGCCCCTAATAATCGGAGCCCCCGACATAGCATTTCCACGAATAAACAACATAAGCTTCTGACTTCTCCCCCCATCTCTCCTTCTTCTACTAGCCTCCTCCGGGGTAGAGGCAGGAGCAGGCACCGGATGAACAGTTTACCCACCCCTTGCCGGAAACTTAGCTCACGCCGGAGCCTCCGTTGATCTAACCATTTTCTCCTTGCACCTGGCCGGAGTTTCCTCCATCTTGGGGGCAATTAACTTTATCACCACCTGCATTAATATAAAACCCCCCTCTATATCACAGTATCAAACCCCACTGTTTGTTTGGTCTGTCATAATTACCGCAGTCCTCCTACTTCTGTCCCTACCCGTACTAGCAGCAGGTATCACTATACTACTGACAGACCGAAATCTTAACACATCCTTCTTCGACCCAGCTGGAGGAGGAGACCCAATCTTGTACCAACACCTTTTCTGATTCTTTGGCCACCCCGAAGTTTACATCCTAATCTTACCCGGATTTGGCATAATCTCCCACATTGTTACTTACTACGCCGGCAAAAAAGAGCCTTTTGGGTATATGGGCATGGTGTGAGCAATGGTCTCCATCGGCTTTTTAGGGTTCATTGTCTGAGCCCATCACATATTTACCGTAGGAATAGACGTCGACACTCGCGCCTACTTCACATCTGCGACTATAATTATCGCCATTCCAACCGGCGTCAAAGTATTTAGCTGACTAGCCACCCTTCACGGGGGCAAAATTAAATGGGGTGCTGCCATACTGTGAGCACTGGGGTTTATCTTCCTATTCACTGTCGGAGGGCTCACCGGAATCGTATTAGCCAACTCCTCGCTAGATGTAGTCTTACACGACACCTACTACGTAGTTGCCCACTTCCACTACGTTCTATCCATGGGCGCTGTCTTCGCAATTATAGCAGGATTCATTCACTGATTCCCTCTATTCTCTGGCTATACCCTTCACGCCACCTGAACAAAAATCCACTTCGGAGTGACTTTTGTCGGAGTTAACATAACCTTCTTCCCCCAACACTTCCTAGGGCTAGCAGGAATGCCCCGACGATACTCAGATTACCCAGACGCTTACACCATCTGAAACATTATCTCCTCCATCGGGTCAATAATCTCAATTGTCGGAGTAATCCTTATAATCTTCATTATCTGAGAAGCTTTCTCAGCAAAACGAGAAGCACACATAACAGACCCAGCCCACACCAGCCTAGAATGACTCCACGGCTGCCCCCCTCCATACCACACCTACGAGGAGCCCACCTTTGTACAAACAACTAAATAACAACACACGCCTAAGAAAGGGGGGAATCGAACCGCCTTAGACTGGTTTCAAGCCAGTCGCATCTCCTTCTATGCTTCTTTCTCGATAAGACCCTAGTAAAACTATTACTTAGCTATGTCAGCGCTAAATTACAGATTCTACCCCTGTGGGCCTTAATGGCATACCCCTCCCAACTAGGCTTCCAAGACGCAGCCTCCCCAATCATAGAAGAACTGATACACTTCCACGACCACGCCCTAATAATCGTTATTCTAATCAGCACCCTAGTATTCCACATCATCATGTCAACCCTCACAACAAAGCTCACTAACACCCACGCCACAGACGCCCAAATAATCGAAATCATCTGAACAGTCCTCCCCGCTGTTATTCTAATCTTAATCGCCCTCCCATCCCTACGAATCCTCTACCTCATAGACGAAATCAACAACCCATACCTAACAATCAAAGCACTGGGCCACCAATGATACTGAAGCTATGAATACTCAGACTATAAAGACATAGCATTCGACTCCTACATAGTCCCGACACAAGAACTAGAAAAAGGCTTCTTTCGACTTCTAGACGTGGGCAATCGAATGGTGGTACCAATAGAGTCCCCAATTCGCATGCTCATCTCCTCAGAAGATGTCTTACACTCCTGAGCTGTCCCAGCCCTAGGGGTAAAAACAGACGCAATTCCAGGACGACTTAACCAGTCATCTTTCACTGCAACCCACCCTGGGTTGTTTTATGGCCAATGCTCAGAGATCTGCGGATCAAACCACAGCTTCATACCAATCACAATCGAATCTTGCCCAATTAACCACTTCGAAAGCTGAGTCACACAAACACTAGCCTCATCATTAAGAAGCTTTCATAGCATTAGCCTTTTAAGCTAAAGAAGGGCCACAAGACCCCTTAATGAATGCCTCAACTAAACCCCAGCCCATGACTACTAATCTTAGCCTTATCCTGACTTACCATAGCAACTCTATTCCTTTCTAAAACTCAAAATGCCTGCTTCCACAATACCCCAACACACCACCAAGCAAATACACAAAAAACTAACACATGAATCTGACCATGACCCTAAGCCTATTTGACCAATTCGCAACCCCCCAACTTCTAGGAGTCCCCCTGGTCTTACTAGCAATCATCCTACCAGCCACACTTATCTTTACCCACTCTAATCGACTCCTGTCTAACCGCACCTCAAACCTTCAACTGTTACTAATCAAAACCATCACGAAACAACTAATAACCCCGATCAACTACAAAGGGCAAAAATGAACAATAGCCCTAATCTCCCTGCTCCTATTCTTAATCTTAATAAATCTACTAGGACTACTACCATACACCTTTACCCCAACAACACAACTCTCAATAAATATAGGTTTGGCCATCCCAATATGACTAGCAACCGTCCTAACCGGCCTTCGAAATCAACCAACCAACTCAATCGGACACCTACTGCCAGAAGGAACACCAACCCCCCTCATCCCAATCCTAATTATTATCGAAACAATCAGCCTACTTATCCGCCCACTGGCCCTCGGGGTTCGACTAACCGCCAACCTAACCGCCGGACACTTACTAATCCAACTTATCTCAACAGCAACTATCACCATTATACCCGCCCTCCCTGGTACAGCCCTTATCACCTTCGTTGTCCTACTCCTATTAACCGTACTTGAACTCGCCGTAGCAATAATTCAAGCCTATGTATTCGTCCTTCTTCTTAGCCTATACCTACAAGAAAATGTATAATGACCCATCAAACCCACGCCTATCACATAGTAAACCCGAGCCCCTGGCCCCTTACAGGGGCTATTGCAGCTCTATTACTCACATCCGGCCTAGCCATATGATTTCACTTCAATGACCCCTCCCTAATAAACACCGGCCTACTACTAATACTTATAACAACATACCAATGATGACGCGACATTACACGAGAAGGCACCTTCCAAGGCCACCATACCCCCCAAGTTCAAACAGGCCTCCGGTACGGAATACTCCTATTCATCGTGTCGGAAGTGTTTTTCTTCATCGGTTTTTTCTGAGCCTTTTACCACTCAAGCCTAGCCCCGGCCCCAGAACTAGGCGGTCAATGACCCCCAAATGGAATCGACGCATTAAATCCATTCGAAGTCCCACTACTAAACACAGCAGTCCTATTAGCCTCTGGGGTCACAGTAACATGAGCCCACCACTCTCTCATAGAAGGCCACCAAAAAGAAGCCGCCCAAGCCCTCTCCCTGACAGTTCTTCTAGGCCTATACTTCACAGCATTACAAGCAATAGAGTACTACGAAACGCCTTTTACTATCTCGGACGGCGTTTACGGATCCACCTTCTTTGTAGCCACAGGATTTCACGGACTACATGTTATAATTGGCTCAACCTTCCTCCTGATCTGTCTAATTCGTCAAATTAAACATCATTTCACCACACAACACCACTTCGGATTTGAAGCTGCCGCATGATACTGACATTTTGTAGACGTCGTATGACTCTTCCTATACGTGTCTATCTACTGATGAGGATCTTACCCTTTTAGTACAACTAATACAAGTGACTTCCACTCACTAAATCTTAACAAAAACTAAGAAAGGGTAATGGTAATCCTACTTATAATCACAATTTCCTTCTCCCTCTCGCTAGTACTAATCACACTGGCCTTCTGGCTCCCAATACCATACCCAGGCTCAGAAAAACTATCCCCCTACGAATGCGGATTCGACCCACAAGGCACAGCCCGCCTCCCATTCTCATCCCGATTTTTCCTTGTAGCAATCTTATTCCTACTGTTCGACCTAGAAATCGCCCTACTACTCCCCCTCCCCTGAGCCACCAACTTCACACCCCCTACTACCATAATAAACTGAGCTACAATTATCCTAATTCACCTTGCTGCCGGTCTATTCTACGAGTGACATCAAGGGGGACTGGAATGAGCCGAATTAGAGATTAGTCTAAACAAGACAACTAGTTTCGACCTAGTAAACCTCGCCCATACGAGATCTCTAAATGACCCCAATCCGCTTCACACTTAGCGCAGCTTTTATATTCAGCATCTTAGGGCTTTCTATCCACCGCGCCCACTTCATCTCTGCTCTCCTGTGCATTGAGGGAATAATACTAGCCCTATTCATTCTCCTATCCTTCCTATCAGTAAGCCTACAACTTCCAACAATTGCCCCTATACCGATCATCATTCTTGCTTTCTCAGCATGTGAGGCCGGAACTGGCCTAGCACTGCTAGTTGCAACCTCCCGCACCCACGGGAGTGACCACCTAAACAACCTAAACATCTTACAATGCTAAAAATCCTCATCCCTACAATAATACTAATCCCAACCTCACTACTCCTAAGCCCCCGCCTCCTATTTACTTCATACACACTATACTCAACCTTGATCGCAATAATTAGCTTAACATGACTAAAATACCCAATAGACCTAGATCTTTCCTTTTCCAACAAACTAATATTCATTGACCCCCTGTCAGCCCCCCTTCTAGTACTATCCTGCTGACTCTTACCCCTTATAGCTTTAGCTAGCCAGGGCCACCTACACCAAGAACCCCCAACTCGCAAACGAATATACCTGCTAACACTAGCCGCACTACAAACCTTTCTAATTATAACATTCTCAGCCTCTGACCTAACCATATTCTACATCATATTTGAAGCCACACTAATCCCAACCCTGATCGTAATCACACGATGGGGCCATCAGGCAGAGCGCCTGGGCGCAGGAACCTACTTTCTATTCTACACCCTCGCAGGCTCCCTCCCTCTACTAATTGCCATCCTTCACTTCAACAAATCACTCCTGCTAACCTTCGTGCCCCTATTACACTTCCTACAACCAGAACTACAAAACTCCTGAAGCCACACAGCCCTGTGATACAGCTGCCTGCTGGCCTTCATAGTAAAAATACCAATATATGGTCTTCACCTATGACTTCCGAAAGCCCACGTAGAAGCCCCCATTGCAGGCTCCATAGTTCTAGCGGCAGTTCTATTAAAACTAGGAGGATACGGAGTTATCCGGGTCTCAACCACCTTATTTCCCCTAACAAGCACCCTAGCCTACCCATTTCTTATCCTGGCCCTCTGAGGCATTCTAATAGCCAGCTCAATCTGCCTACGGCAGACAGACCTAAAATCAATAATCGCCTACTCATCTGTCAGCCACATGGGCCTTGTCATCTGCGCGACACTGATCCAAACCCAATGAAGCCTAAACGGAGCAATCTTCCTAATAATCGCACACGGCCTAACATCCTCAATACTATTCTGCCTGGCCAACACTAATTACGAACGAACCCACTCCCGAACCCTCCTGCTGACACGGGGACTCCACATCATCCTGCCACTAATAACATCCTGATGACTCTTCGCCAGCCTCGCTAATCTTGCCCTCCCCCCATCAATTAACCTAATAGGAGAACTGCTTATTATTTCCTCCCTATTCAACTGAGCCAATACTACAATTATCCTCACTGGCCTTGGAACCTTATTAGCCGCTTCCTACTCCCTATTCATATTCCTAATAACTCAGCGAGGGAAACTCCCAACACATCTAACCATCAACAACCCAACACACACCCGAGAACACCTACTAATAGCCCTACACCTAATCCCACTAATCCTTCTAACTGCCAAACCAGAACTTTTCACCTCCATCTGCCCCTGTAAGTATAGTTTTAAACAAAACATTAGTCTGTGGATCTAAAAACAGAAGCTGAAACCTTCTTACATACCGAGAGGGACCCAAGCACAAGAACTGCTAATTCTAGTACCTAGAACTAAACCCCTAGACCTCTTACTTTTAAAGGATAGAAGTAATCCTCTGGCTTTAGGCGCCACGAACCTTGGTGCAAATCCAAGTAAAAGTCCATGCATTCTATAATTACCCAAACAGCCACCCTGGCCACACTACTGATCCTTATCTTCCCTACATTAACCGCCCTTAAGCCGGGCCCCCTGAACCCAAAATGAAACTTAACACACGTTAAAACAGCCATAATGACAGCCTGCATAGTCAGCGCTATCCCACTTATATCCTTTATCAACAATGGAGTAGAAACCACAATTATACACATTCACCTATTCACCATCTCCAACTTCAACATTAACCTAAGCTTCATCTTTGACCAATACTCGCTTTCCTTCACCCCTATCGCCCTATTCGTAACCTGGTCCATCTTAGAATTTGCCCACTGATACATAAATACTGACCCCCTTATCAACCGATTCTTTAAATATCTATTAATCTTCCTAATCTCAATAATCACCCTAGTAACAGCAAATAACATATTTCAGCTGTTCATCGGCTGAGAGGGGGTCGGCATCATATCATTCCTACTAATCGGATGGTGATCCGCCCGATCCGACGCAAATACATCCGCCCTTCAGGCAATCATCTACAACCGAATTGGAGACATTGGACTGATCCTGACCATTGCCTGACTAGCCATGAACATGTCAACATGAGAACTACCACAAATATTCTCCCAACTAAAAACCCCAAGCATTATTCCACTGCTCGGCCTAATCCTGGCAGCAGCAGGAAAATCCGCTCAATTCGGCCTGCACCCATGACTGCCAGCAGCGATAGAAGGACCTACCCCAGTATCCGCCCTACTTCACTCAAGCACAATAGTGGTAGCAGGCATTTTCCTGCTAATCCGACTATTTCCATTAATGGAAAAAAGCCCCCTCGCCCTAACAATATGCCTCTGCTTGGGAGCAATAACCACCCTCTTTACAGCCATCTGCGCTACCACCCAAAATGATATCAAAAAAATTATCGCCTTCTCAACCTCCAGCCAGCTCGGCCTAATAATAGTGTCTATCGGACTTAACCTCCCACAACTAGCATTCCTTCACATCTCAACACACGCATTCTTTAAAGCCCTACTATTCCTCTGCTCAGGCTCAATCATCCACAGCCTAGCAAACGAACAGGACCTTCGACTAATAGGGGGTATCAAAAAAACAATACCGATCACCTCCTCATGCCTTACCATCGGCACACTAGCCCTCATAGGACTACCCTTCTTAGCCGGGTTCTACTCCAAAGACATAATTATTGAAACAATAAACATCTCATACATAAACACCTGGGCCTTACTGCTAACAATTATTGCAACAATGCTAACCGCAGTATACAGCTTACGAATTACCTTTCACGTACAAATAGATCAACCACGGACCAAAACCCTTACCCCAACAAATGAAAACGGTCCGGCCCTCCTAAATTCAATAATTCGCCTGACCTTGGGTAGCATCCTTGCCGGAATACTCCTATCAACAATAACGCTGCCAACAAAAACACCAGTACTGACTATGCCTACAGAGTCAAAACTATTAGCCCTCATAGTCACAGTAACAGGACTAGCCATTGCCCTAGAAATCGCCCAACAAACATCCCTGACTTTACCTCACAAGCCAGCCCTACCCCACCTATTCTCCAATCAACTTGGCTTTTTCAACATGTTTCACCGAAGCCTGCCCGTCCTGCCCCTAAAACTCGGCCAAACAACACATCTCCATGACATTACATGACTAGAAAAAACGGGCCCACAAGGATTAGCCCATAAGATCTTAGCCCCTGTTAAAAAAACAGCGGCACAAAAAGGCCTAATCAAGGCCTACCTAACATCATTCATTGTAACCACCTCAATTGCAATCTTAGTAACCATACTAACCCCCCCCTAATAGAACGAAGCCCTCCACGAAACAGCCCACGAGTTAACTCTAACACAACAAACAAAACCAACAACAAAGCCCAACCACAAACCAGCAAATCAAACCCCCCCAAGGAATACAGTAAAGGCACCCCAACAAAATCAACACTAGCCAAGCACATTCCAAATGAAGTACGAACCTCTAAATTTAGCCCAACCACACCACATCCTAAGACAACCACAACCCCTACCAACACAAACGCAGAAAAATACCCAAAAAAATACAAACCTGCACGACTACCAAACATTTCAGGATACGGCTCCGCCGCCAAACTCACAGTATAAACAAACACCACTAACATACCCCCCAAATAAATCAAAAATAGTACCAAGGAAATAAACGAGTAACCCATACCCACTAAAACACCACACCCAACTACAGCTGAACTCACTAATCCTGCCGCACCATAATAAGGAGAGGGGTTAGACGCCACTCACACCAGTGTTAAAACTAAACACATAAAAAACACAAAAACTAAATAAGACATTATTTTCGTCTGGACACTAACCAGAACCTAAGGCCTGAAAAACCCTCGTTGTTATTCAACTACAAAAACCAAATGACCCTACGAAAAACCCATCCGCTCCTTAAAATCCTAAACAACGCCCTAATCGACCTACCCACGCCATCAAATCTCTCCTCATGATGAAACTTTGGCTCTCTACTAGGACTTTGCCTAATCGTACAAATTATCACCGGAATCTTCCTTGCCATACACTACACCCCTAACATCTCCCTCGCATTCTCATCAGTAGCACACATCTGCCGAGATGTACAATACGGATGACTGCTACGAAACCTTCATGCCAACGGGGCCTCAATATTCTTCCTATGCATCTACTCCCACATCGGACGGGGCCTATACTACGGCTCCTACTTACTCAAAAAAACATGGTACACCGGAACCATCCTACTACTCATACTTATAGCCACCGCATTCCTTGGATATGTTCTTCCCTGAGGACAAATATCCTTCTGAGGGGCAACAGTCATCACCAACCTCTCCTCTGCCTTTCCCTATATCGGAACAGCCTTAGTACAGTGAACTTGAGGAGGATTTGCTATCGATAACGCCACATTAACACGGTTCTTTACACTACACTTTGCCCTCCCCTTCGGGCTCGCCGGCGCCACAATAATCCACCTACTTTTCCTCCACGAAACAGGATCAAACAACCCTCTAGGCATTTCCTCTAACACAGACAAAATTCGATTCCACCCTTACTACACATATAAAGACCTCTTCGGAATTATCATCTTCACATCAATCCTGACAACATTATCCCTCTTATCTCCAGACCTATTAGGAGACCCAGAAAACTTCAACCCCGCCAACCCAATAGTGACCCCTCCCCACATCAAACCAGAGTGATATTTCCTATTTGCCTACGCAATCCTTCGATCCATCCCAAACAAAATCGGAGGCGTACTAGCCCTACTATCCTCAGTACTCATCCTTATACTAATTCCATCCCTCCACACATCAAAACAACAACCCATGACCTTTCGCCCACTATCCCAGCTCATATTCTGACTCACCATCACAAACATCTTTATTCTAACATGAATTGGAGCACAACCAGTAGAACAACCATTCATTATAATCGGACAAACTGCATCAATCCTATACTTCACCATATTTTTACTAATCCTACCTCTAACCGGCCTCTTAGAAAATAAACTAATTAAATGATAGTTTTAATAGCTTAACTTAAAAGCACTGGTCTTGTAAGCCAGAGACGGGGACCCCCGCCCCTTAAAACATCAAAAGAAGAAACTCTCGCTTCCATCGCTAGCCCCCAAAACTAGCATTTTAATTAAACTACCTTCTGACTTCCTAAACAATAACCAACAACCTCTCTACCAAAGCCAACCCCGTTGGCTTTACTTCCTAAACAATAACCAACAACCTCTCTACCAAAGCCAACCCCGTTGGCTTTACTTCCTAAACAATAACCAACAACCTCTCTACCAAAGCCAACCCCGTTGGCTTTACTTCCTAAACAATAACCAACAACCTCTCTACCAAAGCCAACCCCGTTGGCTTTACTTCCTAAACAATAACCAACAACCTCTCTACCAAAGCCAACCCCGTTGGCTTTACTTCCTAAACAATAACCAACAACCTCTCTACCAAAGCCAACCCCGTTGGCTTTACTTCCTAAACGGTATATGCCGGCTCCGCCGGCATAAATATTCCCCCCTCCCCCATCCTACTGCGCCTCCTACAATAAGTTATTATTCATCCGCCTCCATAACTTCCGTTTTCTCAACTATCACTCCTCTTATACCGCTTTTCCTAGACACCTACGCATCCGGACTTCTTCCTTTCCTATGTTTATCGAGCATTTCTCGAATTACCCCCCGAATATCGTAACAGTAAATTCCAAAAAATCTTTCACACATATGTGTACCCCTACATATCATCTCTTAACCTTACATAGCACGAGGCGTCCTCAACCCTTGTAAAAGTACTCGTTATTACCAGCTTCGTAGGTCATAAAAATAGGTTGCACCAATTACTCACACTTTCCAATACCTCTGGTGGGGAAGATCAAGGACATCACATTAATAGTGTCCCTCCTCACTCTTTCCAAGGCCTTTGGTTGAAAGGTTTGCGTCCTAGTCTCCTCATAACGATAGCATCCCAAATCTTAGAGGCGTCTGGTTCTTTTTTATTTTTTTTTCGTCGGTGATTTCATTCCTCTAACAATCTGATCATTCAAGATAATTGTTGATTGGGCTAAAAATGCTCCTTAAATCCGGACCCAGCGATATTTTTCGGCTTCCAGTTAATGGTCGCAAGGCATAAAAAACGCCAAACGAAAAATTTTTCCTCAAAAATAGGGGAAAATCCCCTACCGCGTGTACATGCACAAAAGAAATGAACATAAATTCATTACTCGACAGTGTATTCCGATATATACAAGCATATACATGCATTTGCACATGCATACGTAAACGTACACAAGCACACACAAGCACACACAAGCACACACAAGCACACACAAGCACATGCACACGCCCACACCCACTCGTACACACATACACTCGTATATGCACACGCCCACACCCACTCGTACACACATACACTCGTATATGCACACGCCCACACCCACTCGTACACACATCAATAAAAAATTTTTTTTCAGCAAACCCCCCTACCCCCCTTACCAGTAACTCTTCTGTTAAAACTAAATTTGGTCTCGCCAAACCCCAAAAGTCGAGATTTAGTTAAACTAACAAGTACTGGTATGTATGACTCTTAGTCATACACTAATGGACACTAGTTGGCCATAAATGCATCCATCATATACGCTAAAAACTACATATATTATATACACATACTACTGCACTTACCTACAATCTCCTGCCCCTCTAAAAATCC